AAAATCGGTCAATAATATCAAAATCGGATGAATCGGCCCAGACCGGCTTACTAATGGGATGCCCTAATACATTACAAAATTTCGCTTTAGCCAATGATCTAATTAGAGGAATAATTGGAATTATTGTATCAAGCTTTTTCATAACATTTTCTATTATAAATGAATTTTCCAACATTTGACTCCGTACCACTGAAGGATTTAGCCGCACATTTGAAAAATAGCCCAAAAAGTAAAATGAATGTTCGGATAATTGGTTTATATGGATCTTTCCTGGTTGAGACCAAACATAAAAATGACATTGCCAAAAATGGATAAGATAGTATTTCCATTTTTTCATCAAAAAGGGCGTATTCTTTGAAGCCAGAATGGATTTTCCTTGATATCTAACATAATGAATGAAAGGGTCCTTGAAGAACCATAGGGTGGACGGAAAATCCTTATCAAAGACTTCTACAAAATGTTCTATTTTTTCATAGAAATAGATTCGCTCAAAAAGGACTCCAGAAGATGTTAATCGTAAATAAGAAGATTTGCTACGGAGAAAAAGAAAGATAGATTCGTATTCACATACATAAAAATTATATAGGAACAGGAAAAATCTTGGATTCCTTTTTGAAAAAGTAGAAATCATTTTTTTTGGAGTAATAAGACTATTCCAATTGCAATACTCATAAAGAAAGAGCCTTAATAAATGAAAAGAAGAGGCATCTTTCACCCAGTATCGAAGGGTTTGAACCAAGATTTCCAGATGGATAGGGTAGGGTATTCGTACATCTGACACATAATTTAAATATGGAAATATTTCCTCAAAAAAAGGAAATATTGAATGAATTGATCGTAAATTAGAAGATTTTACGATTTCGGCTTCCTCTAAGGACGAGATTAATTGTAGGGAAAATGGAATTTCCACACTGATGGCAAACCCCTCTGATATTATTTGAGAATACAAATTCTTGTTGTACCCCCAAAATGGATTTTTGTTAGAATCATTAGCAGAAACAATCAAATGATTCTGTTGATACATTCGATTAATTAAACGTTTTACAATTAGTAAACTAGATTTATTGTCATAACCTAGATTTTCCACCAAAATGGATCCATTTAACCCATGATCATAAGCAAGTGCATAAATATACTCCCGAAAAAAAAGTGGGTATAGGAAGTCATGTTGGCGCGATCTATCTGGTTCTAAATATACTTGAAATTCCTCCATTTTTGAAATTCGATTTGGGCCAAGGATCGAGGATTTATTGGGTTATCAAATGATACATAGTGCGATACAGTCAAAACAGGGTATTCTATTCTAATAAAAATGGAATAGATACCTAGAAAACAAGTAAGACTCATCAACGGACTCTCTCTACTCGCTTTTTCCATCTAATTGTTTTATGTTCGTTCTCGAATAAGAAGATAGTTAGAAATCCTTTATTTTCTCAACACAATCACTCTTTTGATTTTGGAAAAAAAAAAAAAAAAAAAATATCTTTATCAATATACTCTTTCTTCTACACATTTATCGCCACCCCATAATATAATGGAGAATAGCTAATAGTTAGGACTCATAACAAAAATCAATAATCAATCCATTCATGGGAAAAGCTTTTCCCGCATCAAGTACTAATATATTTTTAACGTATAATTAGATGGGGTAATCATTCAAATTCAAAACGAAAGCTCGTTGCTTTTTGTTTCCCTATAATTGGAGCCGCCAAACTCTATCCATTTATTAATTCAACCCAACTGTGAATTTATTTTGTTCCGAGCCAAGAATTCAAACAAGGATTTGGGCCCGATCCAATAACACTGAAATATTCTTAGAATTCTCCATTGATACGACATGCTGCTTTTTCCATTCATTCCTTTCTGGATCAGTCGTGGTCTTACAAACTCTACCGATGGTATGGACGAATCCATTGCTTCATAGAAATGTGTAAAAAATGGAGTCGCACTTAAAAGCCGAGTACTCTACCATTGAGTTAGCAACCCTAATAAAATAAACTAAAAAAAAAAACTAAAAAAATAGGATGTGTAGATACAATCGCAATCAAAATAAATAAAAAGATTGAATTGGATAAAAAAAAAAATATTCCATTCGAATATTAATATATTCGAATATATTCTAAATTTCTTATTCTATTTTTTTTTTGTTATTATATATTTCTTTAATAAAAAAAAAAAAACTTCTTTTCTTGTTTATATCACAGAAAATCCAACGAACCCATCCATTTGATGAAGTAAAAAAAATCCTATGGAACGGGAATAAATAGATCCATTTATTCACGATCGGATTATATTTGTTTGATACACTGTTGTCAATATTAATGTTGAAAAAAGAATACAATGGAGAAAATAAACGAATTCTAAACTTAAATATTAAATAACAAATTAATAATAACAAAGTTTTGTAAATAATATAAGAAATAATAAAAAAGAAAGTCAATAAAAAAACCAAGCAATTATGTTGTATTAACACTACATAAATAATCGACATAGATACAAAAAAGGCGTATGCGCAAATTAAGGAAAAAGTAGAGATCGGTTTTATTCAATCAATAAATAGAATAATTCAAAAGTCTAATAATTCAATCAATATAATATAAATAGAATAAGAAAGCTTAACCTAACCCTCCTTTTTTTTTTTTTTTAATTTCTTCAGAGAATTCCAACAAAAACCACCTCATTGAGGGTAATGTATTTATAGACCCAAGTACTTCATTTATTACTTCATTTATTCATTTGTCCATTTTTTTATTTTATATTATTTATATCAAATTATTTATATCAATAAAAATCGCTTTTTGTAGTTATAGAAAACAGCATTCTATGGCAGCAATAAGAAATAAGAAATTAGGTGTGAATAGAGCAAGAGAGCGGGGGGGATAAGAGAGAAAAGGATTCTATAAATCTATATACAAGTCATCCACACCCTCTTTTTTTTTTTTAATTGAATTTCGTTTGTTGATTAGGACAAAGTTCCATAAAAACACCCGCCTTTTTTGAAATATCCTGAACAGTTCCTGTAGGTTGAGCGCCTTTTTCAAGGAAATATAGAATAAGAGGAATATTTAAATAGGTTTGATTCTTTATCGGATCATAAAAACCCACTCTCCGAAGATCTCTCCCCTCTCTTCGGGATCGAACATCAATTGCAACGATTCGATAAACGGCTCATTGGGATAGATATAGATAAACAATACACCCCCCCTAGAAACGTATAAGAAGTTTTCTCCTCGTACGGCTCGAGAAAATTAGAAATTATGTCTATGTATAGAATTATGATGTCAAATAGATCCATAAAATCATCAAATCAATTAGACTATGATTTAAATTAAATACTTTTTTCTTATTCTTTACCGAAAAAAAAATCACTCGTATTCGCAACCTCATAACTCAAGTTGGATAACTCTCAAATAACTCAAAGGAAAAACAAAAAACCTTTAGTTAGGTATTTTATTTCATTTATTGAGTGGTCTCTACCCCCCTTTCTTGTCTGTCTCCTTTAGAATTTTTCGTCTTCAGTCTAATATAGTTGTTGAGACAATTGAAAATGGTATTTACTTGTTCCATAATCCGTTAGCTTTTCCTTGAATCATTGGGTTTAGACATTACTTCGAGGATCTTTAATCGTTTCAAAAATGGCAGCAACATACCCATTTTTTTTTCTTTCCATCAAAGAATCATACAAATAGATGGTTGATTCCCCCAGATCCACTTTTGATCGAAATAGTTTTACCAATTCCAACAAATTTGACTTTTTTTTTTGTTGAAACTTGCTCGAATTGGATCCTTTCGATTTCTATATCGAAAATATACTTACGAAGTTGTTCTAATTTATTAATTTTCACTAACCCTAGAAACTTGCCCCTGAGAAATGAATCAACTCGAGCTCCATCATGTACTATTTCCTTCCATCATCAACCCCTCTCCCCTCCCCAAAAAAATGAATTAGAGTGGAACAGAACAAACGATGTCGAGTCAAGAGCACCCTCATCTTTATATAATAGAAAAAAGGTGGATGTAAGAATCCACAGCTAATCTAATCATGTCTTTCAAGTCGCACGTTGCTTTTTACCACATCGTTTCAAACGAAGTTTTACCATAACATTCCTCTAGTTTGGAGACGGTATGTAATTGATTCAATTCTGAAATCATGAATAGTCATTGATTCAATCGATACATAATAATCCATGTTTTTTTCCTTCTATATGAATAGAAAATTTCTAAGGTAAAGAAGTATCAACAAAAATTTAAATTAACTCGATATTGTAGGAATAGAATTTCTATTCTCTTTTTTTTTAGAAAAAAAAAGAAATTCGAAATATTCTTATTCTTAAACTTAAATAATAAAAAGCGAAAAATAAATAGGAATTAATCGAATTATAATTCAAATTATTATAAATTAATATAAATGAATATTAGAATATATTCTATTTATATTATTTAATATTAATAAATTAAATAGAATTTCGATTCTAATTTAGATTTCGATATTAGATTTCTATATTTTATTAGAATAATTATCCTAAAAATATTATACATTTTAATATACAATAAGAACAATAACACGAATAAAAAAGTTCTTTTTGAATCTACATCTTCAAAGTGACTCGACGCAAAAACAGACTCATTAAAAAAAAGAAGAATCACGTTCTACCCAATATTATATACTCTTAAACAGAAGGTTTCTCAAAAAAGGGCAATCTTTATTCTGATATGCAATTTGTATTCAGATATGATATATATCATGAATGGATATGCTCTGGGACGGAAGGATTCGAACCTCCGAATAGCGGGACCAAAACCCGTTGCCTTACCGCTTGGCCACGCCCCATTTCTATTTCTATTCGACACTAATAAACACTATTATTGGTATTGGTTGTTCGTCAATTCCAGTCCAAATATCTAAATATCAATAGAATAAATTGTTGCTAGAATTTTGATATGTCTAGATATAGAATGAAACTGAAATTATTGATCATTACATATAATTCAATTAAGATTTTGCATGAAAGTATGATTTCTTCGATTTTTGATTTCTTTTTATTTCAGAATGGAAAGATTTGGAATTGGATAAGTTCAAATCAAAGAAGTATTTTTGGGTCTACTTTTTATTATTTGATTCATCGTTTTATTCGTAATTAATTCGATTTTTTTATTTATTGTATTCTTGAAATTTTTGGATTTTTTTTTAATATTTCTAGATATTTATAAATAGTATAAATCATAAATGAAATAAATAACAACAAAAAAAAGGAAATTAAGAAAATCAATTTGAAATTCATTTATTAAAAAATTCAGAAGAATATTAACTTAATTTTAATTAATTTAACTCACAAAAAGAAAAAATACAATTATCTTAAAGAACAAAATGTTTGTTATGCTTAATATCTTTGGTTTGGTCTGTATTTGTATTAACTCCGCCCTTTATTCAAGTAGTTTTTTCTTCGCGAAATTACCTGAAGCCTACGCTTTTTTGAATCCAATTGTAGATATTATGCCAGTAATACCTGTACTCTTTTTTCTCTTAGCTTTTGTTTGGCAAGCTGCTGTAAGTTTTCGATGAGATCTTTAATTTGAATACTGTTCTAGAAAAATTCATAATTTATTCGAAAAAAAGAATTCGAAGATTTTAACAATTTCAATTTATAAGATCAGATAAGTTTTACAGTGTGAATCCCCGATTCAAATATTGAAATTTTTTATAGACAAGAAAAATCTGGACCATCTCATTTCCTCATTCTTACATTTTTTCCATTGAAAAATCCTATTATGAGTCCCCCACCAATATCTAATTATGAATAGGAAAGCCAATTTTTGGTAATAAAGGAATCGACTCTTATTACAAATCAATTTCCGAAAAGTTTTTATATTTCTCGAAATCACTTCATTTCTTATCTTAGTATCAAAAGAAAATAATGTGTAGTATAGGAGAATCTATTCTCTTTCTTTTTTTTTTTTAATGATCTTGGAGATTGTGTAATGCTCACTCTAAAACTATTTGTTTACACGGTAGTGATATTCTTTGTTTCTCTTTTCATCTTCGGATTCCTATCTAACGATCCAGGACGTAATCCGGGACGTGAAGAATAAAAATCATATTTTTTTTTTTCTGTGTTTTCCTTGCTTGTGCTTGATTTTGAAATATTCTTATTATCTATTTTACATCTTTAACTATATTTAACTATATGAAAAAAAAAAAAAAAATCAAACAAACAAAGAAAAGAAACAAAAGAGGCTCCGTTCTAGAAATTCAAAAAAGGTAAATAAAATACCAAATCATCAACGGAAACGGAAAGAGAGGGATTCGAACCCTCGGTACGAAAAATTCGTACAACGGATTAGCAATCCGACGCTTTAGTCCACTCAGCCATCTCTCCCCAATTGAAAAAGGCCCTTCTTTATATTTATATCTTATCTCTCTTTGACTTTTTCTATTTTCTATTAGAATAGTTTCTATTCTATTAGAATATTATTTATATATTAATTAGAATATTATTTATATATTAATCTAATATAGAATCTAAAAAATCTTATAAAATTTTCATTTTTAAATTAATTAATATATTCTATTATTCTAATAATTATTAGAATCGAAATTTAGAAAAAAAAAAACTTTTTTTTTTTCAGCCCGGCCAGGTCAGTACCTAGCCGGGCCTTTTTTGTTCCCATGAATCCTGGATAAAAATGATTTATTTGATCTGAAAAAAAAAAAAATACTTGTTATTGAAACAAGATCAAACATAAGAATGTCATTTCTTATTACTCTTTCTTTTTTTTCCGGTAAAGTATCTAAAAGACAAAAAAAGAATGGAACTAAGGATTCTTGCACAATGCATTTTTTATGTTATGGCTTAAGTAATTTTGTCGAGATGTATCTGTCAAAACACCTTTAGCAAAACCAAATCCAAAAATGAGTCCTCTTTTCTTAATTTCATTAGATCCCCTTACGAAACATGTCAACACTAGAATTTTCATGATTCTTTTATGATCCTATTTCGGATTCCCTTGTTGGACAAAAGGTCCATTTATATACAATAATCGCATTGGAGCGGGTATAGTTTAGTGGTAAAAGTGCGATTCGTTCTATGGATCCCTTACTAGTTAAGGGATCCCTCGTTTGATTCATATTCCGATCAAAAACTTTATTTCTTATCTTAAAAGGGTTTAATCCTTTACCTCTCAACGAACGATTCGAGGAATAATATACATTATCGTAATTTGGATTCAAGAAGAATCAATTCGAAATTGACAAATTGAATTATGAAATTACAAAACATAAGTTTTTTGAATTGGATCAATACTCCCAATTTTGTGAGTATGAGTAAAGGATCCATGGAAAAAGATATAGAAAGCTTATTTCTAATCGTAACTAAATCTTCCATTTTTTTATTTGTATAGGAGAGATTGAAGCAAAATAGCTATTAAACGATTACTTTAGTTTACTAGAGACATCGACGTATTTATTTTAGCTCGATGGAAATAAAATGCTTTTCCTAAGGA